CAAACCCCGTCGCTACTTGGACTAAAAAACAAGTAAGTGTAATTCCTCCTAAACAATAAAATATGTTGACATGAGGAGGAACGTATTTACTAGTTATATCATCGGCAATCGCCTGAATCTCAAGACGTTCTTCGAACCAATCATAGACTTTATTGAGATAGGTAAACCAAGGGAACTTCCCCTCTGAGAACCGTATATGAAAATTTCATCTCGTACGGCTCAAACAGAAATATCCAAATATTGGTTGTAACGGAAACGGATATGTGTAATAGAAAGTTTGAAATTTCTTAACTTAATCCTATGATTCCAATCTTCTCTGAAGATAAGAAAAAATAGAAATCCGAAAACTATTCTTTGTGGTTATAATGCCAAAATATCAAGTCGGCTCACTCGTCTTTATTTTATTTTGATCGTTATAGGCCTCTTGAATATTCTATTTACTTATCACTTACTTAATTTTTTTTTCCTTTTTTATTTGTGTGTGTAATGCAACTTTACTGCTGTCTTCTTTATTATTATTGATAGGAATTCTCTTGTTAAGACCCTATGAATCCATTAAAAAAACCCCAGATTCATACCAGAACCACGATGATTCAAAAAAAGACTTTAATCTAAGCCCAATAATTCCCTGAGTAAGAACTGTTGGATCATCACTTATTCAATGAATAGATATAATCAAAAAAATTCAAAGAAGCATTTGTCCTTTGATCAAAATAAAGATAAGCGGCAGTAGTTTGAAAGAATCCAAATCTTTCGATTTATTACTTAACTTCTAACTCTTTAAAAAATTTAGTCCGGTTGCGAGGTCTAAATATTAAGTATGAATCATAGTTCTAATACTTTAGAATCTATTTTCTATATTCCGTGCTCCAGATACTAGAATAAATATCCGACGGGGTAAAACCATCTCGATCAAGATGACAGATCCATTCTCTGTTTTGTACTATCAATAGGATCAATTATAACAAGTCACACACTCATATTCCGGAAATACAGAAACAAAGAAATTCCACGGTCGAACTACCAAATAAAAAAAGGAATGGTCTAAAAATCAAAGACCTAAATTCTTAACTTTACTTTCTATTTAAAAGCTAATTAGTCGGTTCTTGTGAATCTAATTCATAGAAATTCCGTCTAGTAAAATGGATGAATTATAAATCTCCAAAATAATAGATAGAAATATTGCAAATAGAGCCATTGCAACACCCATCAAAGGAGTAGTTCCCCACCCCGGAGCTACTTTACCATATTCTGAATTCAATGGTTTCAATAAATCCCCTACAGCAGTTCGTCTTGGACCAGATCGAGAACTACCCTCAACGGTTTGTGTAGCCATAAATCCTATTTTTTATTCATTGAGATCTGTTGACTTTGTATACCATTCCGCTGTAAATAAATGATCTTATCCTAGATCCATTGTGGTCTTGAACTTATATAAGAAATTATATAATAATGGAAATAGCAACCCTAGTTGCCATCTCTATATCTGGTTTACTTGTAAGTTTTACTGGGTATGCCTTATATACTGCTTTTGGGCAACCCTCTCAACAACTAAGAGATCCATTCGAAGAACATGGGGACTAGTTGAAGTAATGAGCCTCCCAATATTGGGAGGCTCATTACTTCAATTGAGATAATGAAAAATCATTTTATCTTTTTAGTTGGAACTTTAGGGGGTTCTCTAAAAAAGATAGCAAAAAAAATGATTCCTAAAGTTGAGACTAAGAGGAATGTATAAACCAATGCTTCCATAGATTTGATCGTGGTTTACAATTATAGCTTTCATACCTGTTTATTTGGGATCATATCCCGGATAAAAAAAAAAGAAAGAACAAGAGTCAAAAAAATGCAATGATTCAAATCACAACAAAAACAAAATAAAATCGAAAAGGAACAAAACAATGTTTTATCAAACTACTTGTCTCTTTGTAGTTGGATCTCCAAGTTTTTGGAATGCTCCAAATTCTACTTGAGCATCCAAATCTGGGTCGATACCAGCAAAAACATCTCTGAACAAGGTTCTAGCACCATGCCAAATGTGCCCGAAAAAGAAGAGCAGAGCAAACGAAGCATGTCCAAAAGTAAACCAACCCCTTGGACTGCTACGAAAAACACCATCCGATTTCAAAGTAGCACGATCTAATTCAAAAATTTCACCTAATTGAGCACGTCTAGCATATTTTTTCACAGTAGTAGGATCACTATAACTAACTCCATTGAATTCGCCACCATAGAACTCAACAGTTACACCTACTTGTTCGACACTATATTTCGATTCTGCCCTTCGAAAAGGAACATCGGCTCTAACAATTCCGTCTCCGTCTACCAAAACAACCGGAAATGTTTCAAAAAAAGTAGGCATACGACGTACAAAAAGTTCACGCCCCTCTTTATCTTTAAAGATAGGATGTCCTAACCACCCAACGGCTATTCCATCCCCATTGTCCATTGAGCCCGCTCTAAATAATCCCCCTTTTGCCGGATTATTTCCGATGTAATC